TTTATACTCTTTAACACCAGCTTTGAATCCAACACTTGCTTTAGTCTCTGTTTGTGGTGACATAAGTCCCTCCCTACAATAGAATTCTTGCAATAAAACAAAACAACAAGGTCTACTCGACATAAATTAGGAATAGATTTAATTAACCTTTTTCACAGGAATCTTTAAAAAAATTATCAACTAATCAGAATGATTCTTTATTAGACCATGATATTTGATTCGCCAAATACATCATTATTGTATATTCTTTCATATGTATAGCGCAACCTAATACTTGTTTTTCAAGTTTTGAATCTTTAACTTTTTCAAATGGAAATAGTTAATATTAAAATAATAATAAAATCACTCTTGACAGTAATATATGTTGTATATGTAAATCCTAGATATGAAAATATGCGGAATTCATCCATGAAAATGAAAAACAAGGGGGGTTCAGAAAGGGATGAATAGATGGGACGCATAACCGGATATGCTAAAATGAAAATAAAAAAAAAAAAGGCTAATGAGATCGAAATAATGAATCATCAATAGAGTTCTGTTTCGAATTCGCTAGATAAAAAAAAGTCTTGCCTATTTATTCTATTAGGATAAATAAATCAAAGACTTTCCGCAAAAAATTTTTTTTATTCATATATTTTTTATTTTCAAACTAGGTTTCGGTTAGTTGAGCTTGAACATGACTATTCCTTCATTGAAATTGAATAAGTAAAAAATTTAATTGCACATTCGCTTGGGTGGTACCAACGAAATCGAGTGCTTACTCCCATTTTTTTTGAATTAACCGATGAATTTGCTATCGAAGATTCTTTCTGTATTCGAAAAATTTAGCAACAAAATTTAACATATTTTTTTATTATGAGAATAAATTTTACTACTTCGGATCCAGAGGTTTCGATACGTGAAAAAAAAAATCTGGGACGTATCGCCCAAATAATTGGTCCGGTACTGGATGTAGCCTTTCCCCCGGGTAAGATGCCTAATATTTACAATGCTCTGGTGGTTAAGGGTCGAGATACTCTTGGTCAAGAAATTAATGTGACTTGTGAAGTACAGCAATTATTAGGAAATAATAGAGTTAGAGCTGTAGCTATGAGTGCGACAGAGGGTTTAAAGAGAGGAATGGACGTGGTTGATATGGGAAATTCTCTAAGTGTTCCAGTCGGCGGAGCGACTCTAGGACGAATTTTCAACGTGCTTGGGGAACCTGTTGATAATTTAGGTCCTGTCGATACTCGCACAACATCTCCTATCCATAAATCCGCGCCTGCTTTTATACAATTAGATACAAAATTATCTATTTTTGAAACAGGAATTAAAGTAGTAGATCTTTTGGCCCCTTATCGTCGTGGGGGAAAAATCGGACTATTCGGTGGGGCTGGCGTGGGTAAAACAGTACTAATTATGGAATTGATCAACAACATTGCCAAAGCTCATGGTGGTGTATCCGTATTTGGTGGAGTAGGCGAACGGACTCGTGAAGGAAATGATCTTTACATGGAAATGAAAGAATCTGGAGTCATTAATGAACAAAATCTTGCGGAATCCAAAGTGGCCCTAGTCTACGGTCAGATGAATGAACCGCCGGGAGCTCGTATGAGAGTTGGTCTGACTGCCTTAACTATGGCCGAATATTTCCGAGATGTTAATGAGCAAGACGTACTTCTATTTATCGACAATATCTTCCGTTTCGTACAAGCAGGATCCGAGGTATCTGCTTTATTGGGTAGAATGCCTTCTGCTGTGGGTTATCAACCCACCCTTAGTACCGAAATGGGTACTTTACAAGAAAGAATTACTTCTACGAAAAAAGGGTCCATAACCTCTATTCAAGCAGTTTATGTACCTGCAGACGATTTGACTGACCCCGCTCCTGCCACCACATTTGCACATTTAGATGCGACTACCGTACTATCAAGAGGATTAGCTGCCAAAGGTATCTATCCAGCGGTAGATCCTTTAGATTCAACGTCAACTATGCTACAACCTCGAATCGTTGGCGAGGAACATTATGACACTGCGCAACAAGTCAAGCAAACTTTACAACGTTACAAGGAGCTTCAGGACATTATAGCTATCCTGGGGTTGGACGAATTATCCGAAGAGGATCGCTTAACGGTAGCAAGAGCACGAAAAATTGAGCGTTTCTTATCACAACCTTTTTTCGTAGCCGAAGTATTTACAGGTTCTCCGGGAAAATATGTTGGTCTAGCGGAAACAATTCGAGGGTTTAAATTGATCCTTTCCGGAGAATTTGATTCTCTTCCTGAACAGGCCTTTTACTTAGTGGGTAACATCGATGAAGCTACTGCGAAGGCTACAAACTTAGAAATGGAGAGTAAATTGAAGAAATGACCTTAAATCTTTGTGTACTGACTCCGAATCGAATTGTTTGGGATTCAGAAGTAAAAGAAATCATTTTATCGACTAATAGTGGACAAATTGGCGTATTACCAAATCACGCGCCAATTGCTACAGCTGTTGATATAGGTATTTTGAAAATACGCCTTAATAACCAATGGTTAACGATGGCTCTGATGGGCGGTTTTGCTAGAATAGGCAATAATGAAATCACTATTTTAGTAAATGATGCAGAGAAGAATAGTGACATTGATCCACAAGAAGCTCAGCAAACTCTTGAAATAGCAGAAGCTAACTTGAGAAAAGCTGAAGGCAAGAGACAAACAATTGAGGCAAATCTAGCTCTCAGACGAGCTCGGACACGAGTCGAGGCTCTCAATACGATTTAATTTTGTAACTAGCTGACGTGTAAAAAAAAAAAAAAGAATGTATAAAAAAAATCGGATCGAAAAGCGAGAAAAACACTAAAAGAAAAAAAAGCTGGTTACAAAAACTTATTAGACACCATGGATCATGGTGTCTAATAAGTTATACCTACTATTGGATTTGAACCAATGACTCCTGCCGTATGAAAGCAATACTCTAACCACTGAGTTAAGTAGGTTATTTATCATCGTAAAGAGAAGGAAAAGGGATACCTATCACATCGATAGGATTATAAATCCAATATTATTTCTAAGCAATACCAATAAACAACGAAATCAAAGAGATATAATGTTCGATCATGTAATATTAATCTTGACAAGAAATTATCCACATGATAAGATAAAATGTGTATCACAAACACAAGGGCTATAGCTCAGTTAGGTAGAGCACCTCGTTTACACGTGCGCCAAAGTTTTTCAGGGAAGTCCATCACGCAATCAAACTAATTGATTGATCTTATTAATAAATCGATGTCTTACTCCATGACTTTTTTTTTAGGAAAAAAAGAGGAGAACAATAGCCTGACATTAGGTCCTATTAAAGTACCCCGTTAAGTAGGGAATGAATAGAACCCATCATTGATTTGAGATATTGATAGGGTCAATACCCAGTCTACTCAATGCTAGGCAGAATGAGTATAAGGAACTCAAAAATGATCTTTTCGTCCTATGAACCTTAAGGTGTATCAAGTTTCATGTTTGATTTTTTAATCAGGATGTTAGAGACTATATTTAACTTAAGTTGATCTAGACCAAAAGCAAACCTACGTCAAGAGAACCCAACCCTTCTTTGAAACACTTTGGTAGTTCTTCTGTATTGTATTAGAATTCAAAAATAATAAATCAGAGTACTTGGAACCATTTCTTATCTTTTTTTTTTAAGAAAAAATATGGTAGACTAACTGAATCTTTCTATCAGTTAATGAAAGAGCCCAATGCAAAAAAAATGCATGTTGGGTCTTTGAAAGAGTTCGAATCGTTTTGATAATAATAAGTTCGAACTCTTTTACCGAGCAGGTCTACGGTTCGAGTCCGTATAGCCCTAACTAAGAAATTGATTCTAATAAATCCCATTAAAATAAAAATAATTGGATAATTTTTTTACTTAATTATTGTATTCTTTATTTATAACTAGTTACTTTCAATTGCTTGGTTCATCAAAAAATTGCCATACCATAAACCATAAGTCCTGGGGATCATTCCGAATAAAACTTAAAACCTAATTTTATTTCAATGGAGCCAATCACTATCTATCTATTGATATATCTAGATAGATGCTTAATTTATAATTTAGAATAAACTTTTTTTCTTCATTAATTTTGATAGTTGTAAGTGGATTTTTTTATATGAATTTTCCTCGTTCACTGGCTACAATCAAAAAGTTCATAATCCCCACTCAATCTTGGTTACTTTTTTTCTGACACGGCCTTGTTTAAAAATAAAAAGGGAAATCTAATTAAATTCAACCCAAATTAAATCTATCTAATACTAAGTAAGATGGGTATGGGTATGGTAAAGTCTTACTGGATTTTTTGATACGTCATAATAAAAAAAAATGAAGATATTTTTCTAAAAAATTTTTTTTAATAAAACATAAACAAAATTTAATAAACAGAAATAAAAAAAAAATTACTAGTTATTAATAATATAATATTAATATGATTAATATAATATTAGAAACTATTAGAAATAGAAACATGGAAATATTAAGTAATTCAGTGTACTGAAAATAAGATTACAATCAATAAATCTTCAAATGAAACGTCTACCACAGCAACCAAACGAAAATAAATGATTAGATTAAACTGAAGTTTTATTTTGACTCAAGAGTTCTATATCCCTTGCCCAATCCACTCCGATTGGAATTTACTAAGCGGGTATTTTTTCCACATTCATAGGAGTTCGTCTATGTTTCTGCTTTATGAATATGATATTTTCTGGGCATTTTTTATAATATCAAGTGCTATTCCTGTTTTGGCATTTTTCATTTCCGGAGTTTTATCTCCAATTAGGAAGGGGCCAGAGAAACTTTCTAGTTATGAATCAGGTATAGAACCGATCGGGGATGCTTGGTTACAATTTAGAATCCGTTATTATATGTTTGCTCTAGTTTTTGTTGTTTTTGATGTTGAAACTGTTTTTCTGTATCCGTGGGCAATGAGTTTCGATGTACTGGGGGTATCTGCTTTTATAGAAGTTTTCATTTTCGTGCTTATC